ATGGGACAAAAAATAAATCCACTCGGTTTCAGACTTGGTACAACCCAAAGCCATCATTCTGTTTGGTTTTCACAACCAAAAAGTTATTCCGAGGGGCTCCAGGAAGATCAAAAAATACAGAATTGTATCAAGAATTATGTACAAAAAAATATGAAAATATCCTCTGGTGTCGAGGGAATTGCACGCATAAAGATTCAAAAAAGAATCGATCTGATTCAGGTCATAATATATATGGGATTTCCAAAATTGTTAATAGAGGGCAGCCCACGAGGAATAGAAGAATTACAAAGAAATGTGCAAAAAGAATTGAATTCTGTGAACAGAAAACTTAACATTGCTATCACAAGAGTTGCAAAACCTTATGGACAACCTAATATTCTTGCAGAATTTATAGCCGGACAATTAAAGAATAGAGTTTCATTTCGAAAGGCAATGAAAAAAGCTATTGAATTAACCGAACAAGCGGATACAAAAGGAATTCAAGTACAAATTGCCGGGCGTATCGACGGAAAAGAAATTGCACGTGTCGAATGGATCAGAGAAGGTAGGGTTCCCCTACAAACCATTCGAGCTAAAATTGATTATTGTTCCTATACAGTTCGAACTATCTATGGGGCATTAGGAATTAAAATTTGGATATTTACAGACGAGGAATAATGGTTCTTTTGTTGTCTTTCTGTTCCATCCATCCGGCAATTGAATAAAAAATAAAAAACTCGTTCATTTTTGAGATTCAATAAAAAAAATTAGAAATTTTAGAATTCTATAGGGTTGAATAACAATTCGATTGACTCCATATAATTGCTATGCTTAGTGTGTGACTCGTTGGTTTGGTTAGGTCAGGATTTAAAAACAAAGGACCGTTGCCTAGTGTGAACTTAACTATATAACCAATAACCAGCTCATTGCTTCGTATTATCTGGATCCAAGGAACCAGTCACTATATGATGTATCGATCGTATTGTTGTAGCAACTGAAATCTTTTTTACAGAAAAGAAAAATCAATCAGATTATAAGGTTGTGAAGAAAAAACAAAGGGATATAGATAGATGGAAGGATGAGAGAAAGAAAGAAAAAGAATAGCAATGATATACGATTCCAATATGTATGGTCTATGAACTATCTCATAAAAGGCAGTGTAATAAAGCATTAAATTAATATGTATTCGTCCATAATTAATAATTAGATGAATCCAATTAATTCATAAGAAAAATAAAAATAATAAAGAGCATCGAGTCAATAAAGACTGAGGAGATTGATTCAGGAACCCATTTTTTTTATTAGGAGCTCCGTTGCAAAGTTCGGGCCTAGCCATTAATCGAGAAGCGATGGGAACGACAGAACCTGTGACTGCGGAAGATTCCCTTGAAAAGAATGCTAATGATTCATTGGGTGGGATGGCGGAACGAGCCAAGAACCAATTCATTTATTATAAGAGAGAGGTCATGAGATGCCTCTACGAATGAAAGGGATGTTCAAAGAGCAAATATTCGCCCGCGAAAGCCTTAAATTGGATTTCTAAATTTTTGGTGATTCAATAAAGGTAAGACGATTAATTAAAAAGACAATTATACATTATATTTTTATAATTTGATATTTACGAGCAACATTTTTAAATTCCTACGGGACAAATTAGAGCTCAACAAATTCCATGATTCGGTGTATTATTCATTAAATAATATATCTGTAATATTCTTTATATTGTTTCATTCGCGAGGAGCTGGATGAGAAGAAACTCTCATGTCCGGTTCTGCAGTAGAGATGGCATTGAGAAACAACCATCAACTATAACCCAAAAAGAACCAGATTTCGTAAACAACATAGAGGAAGAATGAAGGGAATATCTTATCGAGGCAATCGAATTTGTTTTGGCGGATACGCCCTTCAGGCACTTGAGCCCGCCTGGATCACATCTAGACAAATAGAAGCGGGGCGACGAGCCATGACACGATATGCGCGCCGTGGTGGAAAAATATGGGTACGTATATTTCCAGACAAACCTGTTACAGTAAGACCTACCGAAACACGTATGGGTTCGGGGAAAGGATCTCCCGAATATTGGGTATCCGTCGTTAAACCGGGTCGAATACTTTATGAAATGGGCGGAGTATCAGAAATTGTAGCCAGAGAAGCTATTTCTATAGCTGCGTCCAAAATGCCTATACGAACTCAATTCGTTATTGCGGGATAGGGATGTGGGACGAAAGGAAAGGGGCCCTTGTGATGAAAAAAACCGCAGTTTATTTATTTTTGGACAAATAATATTTCTTCTTTTTTTCTTCGCCTTTTGCTTTGAATTGAAAGAAAAAAAGAAAAAAAAAAATAATGATATGATTCAACCTCAGACCTATTTAAATGTAGCAGATAACAGCGGGGCTAGAGAATTAATGTGTATTCGAATCATAGGAGCTAGTAATCGCCGATATGCTCATATTGGTGACGTTATTGTTGCTGTAATCAAAGAAGCAGTGCCCAATATGCCTCTACAAAGATCAGAAGTGATCAGAGCTGTAATTGTACGTACATGTAAAGAACTCAAACGTGACAATGGTATGATAATACAATATGATGACAATGCAGCAGTTGTCATTGATCAAGAAGGAAATCCAAAAGGAACTCGAGTTTTTGGTGCGATCGCTCGGGAATTGAGACAGTTGAATTTTACTAAAATAGTCTCATTAGCTCCTGAGGTATTATAAATACTAATAGATGAGAACATAATAATAGCAGGGTATCTGAATTAGATTCCACTTTCTATTTAGAATTAGTAGAATGCATTAGTAGATTGTGTCTCACGCATATACCTTTAATAATTCATAAAAAAAGAATAAAAAAGCAGAGTATGTTGATTATATAAAAACTCGGAGGCACCAATAATTATAGTTCATCATGGGTAGGGACACTATTGCCGAAATAATAACTTCTATACGAAATGCTGACATGGATAAAAAAGGGACGGTTCGAATAGCATCTACAAATATCACCGAAAACATTGTTAAAATACTTCTACGAGAAGGCTTTATCGAAAATGTGAGAAAACATCGAGCAAGCACGAAATGTTTCTTGGTTTTAACTCTGCGACATAGAAGGAATAGAAAAGGACCATATCGAACTGTTTTAAAACGTATCAGCCGACCCGGCCTACGAATCTATTCCAACCATCAACGAATTCCTAGGATTTTAGGAGGAATGGGTATTGTAATTCTTTCTACTTCTCGAGGTATAATGACAGACCGAGAGGCTCGACTAGAAGGAATCGGAGGAGAAATTTTGTGTTATATATGGTGATCTTTCTGGTATCCGAATTGCATCCGTAACTTCCTAGTTTGTTTTGTGAAAAAAAAAAGAGGAAAGACGGGTTGTCTAATATCACTCCTCCTCCATTAGTTGATAATTCAAGGGGGTTACCTGGAATGAAAGAACAAAAATGGATTCATGAAGGTTTAATTACTGAATCACTTCCAAATGGTATGTTTCGGGTTCGTTTAGATAATGAGGATCTTATTCTAGGTTATGTTTCGGGAAGGATCCGACGTAGTTTTATACGGATACTGCCGGGTGATAGAGTCAAAATTGAAGTAAGTCGGTATGATTCAACCAGGGGACGCATAATTTATAGACTCCGCAATAAAGATTCGAACGATTAAATGGCTTTTTCAACATTCCTCTCGCGCGGATACAATTGGAAGTTCCAAATTTTAAATTTAAAGAGACTTATTTTCTTCCAAAGAGTAGATTCGGAATTAAGGTAAGGAATAACAAATATGAAAATAAGGGCCTCCGTTCGTAAAATTTGTGAAAAATGTCGACTGATCCGTAGGCGGGGGCGAATTATAGTAATTTGTTCCAACCCTAGGCATAAACAGAGACAGGGATAATCTTTCTAAAAAAGGACCCTCCAAAGAACTCAATACACAAATAAAAGATCTGTTTTGACATGAAATGGATATATCCGTATATCTCTGACTCATATTTATGAGATGATAAAATATGGCAAAAACCATACCAAGAATTGGCTCACGTAGGAATGGACGCATTGGTTCGCGTAAGAATGGACGTCGAATACCAAAAGGGGTTATTCATGTTCAAGCAAGTTTCAACAATACCATTGTAACGGTTACAGATATACGGGGTCGGGTGGTTTCATGGTCCTCAGCCGGTACTTGTGGCTTCAGGGGCACAAGAAGAGGGACGCCATTTGCTGCTCAAACCGCAGCCGCAAACGCTATTCGTACAGTAGTGGATCAGGGTATGCAACGAGCAGAAGTCATGATAAAGGGTCCTGGTCTTGGAAGAGATGCAGCATTACGAGCCATTCGTAGAAGTGGTATACTATTAAGTTTTGTCAGAGACGTAACCCCTATGCCACATAATGGATGTAGACCTCCTAAAAAAAGACGTGTATAGAAATTAAGAATTGAACGGATTTCAAGAGAAATAAATGATTCAATGATCTGATCAAATAATATTACTATGCTTCGAGAGGAAGTAGCAGTATCTACTCGGACACTACAGTGGAAGTGTGTTGAATCAAGAGCAGACAGTAAGCGTCTTTATTATGGACGTTTTATTTTGTCTCCGCTTATGAAAGGACAAGCCGATACAATAGGCATCGCGATGCGAAGGGCTTTGCTTGGAGAAATAGAAGGAACATGTATCACACGCGCAAAATCTGAAAAGATACCACATGAATATTCTACCATAGTAGGTATTGAAGAATCGGTACATGAAATTTTAATGAATTTGAAAGAAATTGTATTGAGAAGTAATCTATATGGAACTCGCGACGCATCTATTTGCGTCAAGGGTCCTGGATATGTAACTGCTCAAGACATCATCTCAGCGCCTTCTGTGGAAATCGTTGATACTACACAGCATATAGCTAGCCTGACGGAACCAATAGATTTGTGTATTGAATTACAAATCGAGAGGAATCGCGGATATCGGATGAAAACACCAAATAACGCTCAAGAAAGAAGTTATCCTATAGATGCGGTATT